GATTGAACATTACTTGAAAACGGTGTTTCTGTTCAGAAACGAAATGTTCCAAATGTTCTTGGAAATTCTTGCTCCCATTGGACCATTTGTATCTATATGCATTAGGATCCCGATTCATGGATCTCTCGGTTCGAGAAATAAGAGGATCGAACCACTTCTTCTGACTCTTTTTCAAATTGGATAAATGTTGGTTGATCGTATATTTTATTATAGTTAGATGATTCAGAGTATCATTTCCTATTTGATGCCTTTGAATTCCATATTCGAAGTTGCGATCGGATCGATTCATTAAAAAGAATCGATTCGATATATTTCTTATGTACCCATAGGTGCTATATTGGATTTGAATCAGATTTCGGATCAATCTATATTGATTGACCGCCTCCATTATGTTGTTGTTAGCAAATACCACTATTTTTGGTTTTGGATCTTCCAAATCGGAGATCCGGACCGATTTTTTTCTGATCCTTCGATAAAAAGATTCATTCTCTTCATAAAAAATAGGAGGTAGAACCAATAAAGATTTCTTTTTCGATTCATCCCTGGAGTTGAATACCTCATTCAATAATTTTTTTGGATCCAATCCGTAGGAATCGATAGACAAGGCAAATCCCTTATGATACACCAAACCCGGCTCGGTTATTGATAGAGTGAATAGATCTGCCATTTCTTGAAATCTCTCTTCTGATTCAAAATCTTGGTATCCCCCCTTGTTCCGGTCATGGAATAGATGAAATAAATCAAAAAATGCATTTTCGTTCAAGAATGAAATCTTATTGGAACTGTCCATATCCGGTTCATCCTTCGGAACCATATCACATCCCGGATCTGATGAAATAGGATGAATTGAGACGGTATTTTGTAAATACGTAATTATCTTGAATATATCAACTATTTCTTTATTTTCCGATCGCCTGGAAGGGACAAAAGAAACACCTTCTTGTTTCTTCAACAATTTCTGATCTCTAGTCGACCTCTCAGTAGGATTCGAACCCAGATGAAGTTCTGACCATCTATCAGAGAAAAAAGAACGAATTGATCTTGTAGGATTCCCAAGAAATTCTTCGATTTCTTCCGGAAGCAGATGATTATTCATCTGCTTCTCACGTTCCGTGAATAGCCGGGACATTGAGGAATATCCAGAAAGGCATTTCGGGAATCGATCTGATTCTATCTCTGTTCGTTCCGTTTGAAGAAAGGAAGGATCCAAAAGAATCGATCTTTCTTTTCGTTGCTGAATCTCTGTTTGATTAATCAATGTGTGATATTCCGAATCCTCATTACTAATGGAATCGAAAGGATCTCTGGATTGATCAGAAGATCCTTTCAATTGGCTAGAATCCGTTACTTGAAAGAAAATAGATCTTGTGGAATCATATTGAATATTTGACGATACATTCCGTACCTTGCTAAAAAACCGATCCTTGTTTACCAACCACACATTGTCTAACCAAATCAAATCCTCTCTCGAGACGTTCCTCAAAAAATCCGATTTGTGCTGATTCTTCCCCCAACTAACGAAGAGATCTTGGCGGAATTGCCACATATGAAATTGAGCACAATTTTGAAAAAAAATACCCCACTTGTTTCTCGAGAAGAGATGGGAAACATGCTCAATATCGTTTGATTGAATAGTTGCCTCAGCTCCTTGTTGTTTGAAGAAACCCTCCACCTCAATTGGTCTTTTTTCATGAAAAGCAGACATGAGATAACAAATCAAGTGTTTCACTAAGATTTCGAATAGCTGTCCCGAATTCAAGTTGATTATGTTTCGCTTCTTACTCGGAGAAAGGCGATCAAAGAATTTCCAATCATGGTCCTTGCGGATCGGATCATCCGTATAGGATACAAAAAGAAACTCCAGATATTTGATATCTTTCTCTTTGAATGAGATCTCAATTCCAGCTACGGTTTCATTAGATATCTTACAACTAGAATCCCTCTTTTTTCCGATCTGGTTCCTCCACCGCCGCGAACCCCAGTTAGATTCAGGCATGATACGCTTTTTAGTTATTGGGAGAACCCAAGTACTCTCTTTCGGATCCATGAAACAACTCTCAGAGATCTTTTTCCCTTTTTGAAGATACAGGAGCGAAACAATCAACCTATTGAGATTGGAAGACCAAAAAGATTCTTTCTCTTTCAATGTATAATTTTTGGGTCCAATGGAATTCATAGGTATAGGAAGAAGCCCCATCAAATAGAGATTTTTTCTTTCGACCCTATTTCGATTGTTAGTACGATATATAAGGACCACTACGACAAGCAGTACTACACCCTTGATCGTGAAATATCGAGTGCTTGTTGAACCCTGTGAATCACGTGAAAGTAGGACAGTCCAAATTCGGGGGTCAAAGAGTCTCATAAAGCGCTCTTGGTGGAAAAAAATGGGAGTGAAAGATCCCACCGAATCGAATTTGGTCCATGAATCTAAGAAATAGTGAGAATTCTTGATCTCTCTCAATTCGAAGATCCAGGATTTGAATTGATGTCCTCTCATTGATTCCTCCTAAGGAATCCAATTCAATTGGAATTGGGTCATTCACAATGTACAATGACCCCCGCGAAGCATCCATGGCTGAATGGTTAAAGCGCCCAACTCATAATTGGCGAATTCGTAGGTTCAATTCCTGCTGGATGCAGGCCAACGGGAATATTCAATAAGTCTATTGGAATTGGCTCTGTATCAATGGAATCTCATCATCCATACATAACGAATTGGTATGGTATATTCATACCAACCATAACATATGAAGAGTAAGAACTAGAATTCTTATCGATACTGGAACTCGTGGGGAAGAAAGTGGATTTATGGATGGAATCAAATATGCAGTCTTTACAGAAAAGAGTATTCGGTTATTGGGGAACAATCAATATACTTCTAATGTCGAATCAGGATCAACTAGGACAGAAATAAAGCATTGGGTCGAACTCTTCTTTGGCGTCAAAGTAATAGCTATAAATAGTCATCGACTCCCGGGAAAGGGTAGAAGAATGGGACCTATTATGGGAAATGCATTACAGACGTATGATCATTACGCTTCAACCGGGTTATTCTATTCTACCTCTTATAGAGAAAAGAACTTCAGTCAAAAAAAAAATAAAATACTAACTAAGGAGTAATCGGCCGTGACCCGTTCACTAAAAAAAAATCCTTTTGTAGATAATCATTTATTGGCAAAAATGGAGAAGCTCAACATGAAAGAGGAAAAAGAGATAATAGGAACTTGGTCCCGGGCATCTACCATTATACCCATAATGATCGGCAATACAATTGCCGTTCATAATGGAAAGGCACATATACCTATTTATATAACAGATCGTATGGTGGGTCACAAATTGGGAGAATTCGCACCTACTCTGACTTTCCGGGGACATGCGAGAAACGATACTAGATCTCTCCTTTAATAAAATAAAAAAGAAAATAAAAGTAGGTGCTCGTCGTTCATTGGTGGGAGGTGAACCTTATGTCAAAGTGGAGAAAGTGGAAGAAGACCTTGAAAAAGCAGAAGATGAAGAGGAGCTCGAGCACACAAGTACAAGCTTTAGCTCAACATGTATCTATGTCTGCTCACAAAGCACGAAGAGTCATTGATCAGATTCGTGGACATTCCTATGAGAAAACACTTATGTTACTGGAACTCATGCCTTATCGAGCATTTTATCCCATTTTTAAACTGGTTTATTCTGCAGCAGCAAATGCTAGTCACAATAAAAATTTCAACGAAGCTGATTCAGTCATTAGTAAAGCCGAAGTCCATGGGGGTACTATCGTGAAAAAGTTCAAACCCCGGGCTAGAGGACGTAGTTATCCAATAGAAAGACTCACTTGTCATATAATTATTGTATTGAAGGATAGATCTAAAAAGAAAACGGATCAGGATATATTTTTAGAAACAAAAAATGTATGGAGAGATCCTATAATAGAAAGATATATAGAGAAAGAAAGAGAGAGAGAAAAAAAAGATGGGTCAAAAAATAAATCCACTTGGTTTCCGACTTGGGGAAACCCAAAGTCATCGTTCCCTTTGGTTCGCACAACCAAAAAGTTATTACATAGGTCTACAGGAAGATGAAAAAATACGGGATTGTATCAAGATATATTTACAAAAAAAGATAAGAATATCCTCAAGTTTCGAAGGAATTGGAATTGCACATATAGAGATTCAAAAAAAAATGGATCTGATCCAGGTCATAATCTATATTGGATTCCAAAACTTGTTAATAGAAGGCCAAACACGAGGAATCAAAGAATTACAGATCAATGTACAAAAGGGGTTTCATTCTGTGAACCGGAGACTTAACATTGCTATTACAAGAGTTGCAAAACCTTATGGACAACCTAATATTCTTGCAGAATATATAGCTCTACAATTAAAGAATCGAGTTTCGTTTCGAAAGGCAATGAAAAAAGCTATTGAATTAACTGAAGAAGCAGACACAAAAGGAATTCAAGTGGAAATTGCAGGGCGTATCGACGGAAAAGAAATTGCACGTGTCGAATGGATCAGAGAAGGTAGGGTTCCCCTACAAACCATTCGAGCTAAAATTGATCATTGTTCCTATCCAGTTCAAACCGCCTATGGAATATTGGGCATCAAAATTTGGATATTTGTAGACGAGAAATAATGGTCCCTCCTTTGCTTGCCATTCTATTCCGCGATAGAACAAAAACTACAAACTATTTCACTTCAATAAAAAAAAAAAAAAAATGAAAAATGAGCAATTCTAATTCTATAGGGTTGAATAAAAATTCGATTGACCATTTGGTAGAACTGCTATGCTTAGTGTGTGACTCGTTGGTTTTTTCTTTAGAGTTGGGATTCAAAAAAAAAAACAGACCAGCCCCTAACTAATAACTATAAGAACTAGTAACCAACTCATTGCTTTGTATTATCGAGATCCAAGGAACCAGTCACTATATGATGTATCGATCATATAGTTGTAACAACTGAAATCTTTTTTTTTTCCATAAAGGAAAAGTCCATTTATGGCTTGGAAAGGGAAAGGAAAATAGAAGGATGTGGGTAAATGGAAGGGCGAGAGAAAGAGAGAAGGAGAATCTCCATGATATATGATTCCAATATGTATGGTCTATCAATCACATCATTATCATAAAAAGCAGTGTGATAAAGCATCAATACTGATTCGTCCATAATTAGTAATTAGATGAATAAGGTTCATAAGAAAAATACAAATAATAAAGAGCCTCGAGTCAATAGAGACTGAGGAGATTGGCTCGGGAACGAATTTCATTAGGAGCTCCATTGCATAGTTCAGGCCTAGCCATTAATGAAAAGCTATGGGAACGACGGAACCTGTGACTGCAGAAGATTCTATTAAAAACAAATCCTAATGATTCATTGGGTGGGATGGCGGAATCAACCAGGAACCAATTGATTTATTCTGATAGGTCATAGGTTCAACCTACAAATGAAGAAAGTAAGGAAAGAGTCAATATTCGCCCGCGAAGCCATTATTGGTTATTGGATTGCAATATTTTGACGGATTCGGTAAAGGTCAAGAATTCATTTTCAAAAGAAAGGCATTATCCCATATAAATAGAAATATACGTCTAGCTATATATACAAGATAATATACAAGATATACAGATTTCTGTGTGACAGATTAAATATCAATAAATCCGTGTATTATTCATTAAATAAATACATGTGCATCTGTAATATTATTGAATCGTTTCATTCGCGAGGAGCTGGATGAGAAGAAACTCTCATGTCCGGTTCTGCAGTAGAGATGGTATTGAGAAAAAACCATCAACTAGAACCCCAAAAGAACCAGATTCCGTAAACAACATAGAGGAAGAATGAAGGGAATATCTTATCGAGGCAATCATATTTGTTTCGGTAAATACGCTCTTCAGGCACTTGAACACGCTTGGATCACATCTAGACAAATAGAAGCAGGACGACGGGCAATGACACGGTATGCGCGCCGCGGTGGAAAAATATGGGTACGTATATTTCCCGACAAACCCGTTACAGTAAGGCCTACCGAAACACGCATGGGTTCGGGGAAAGGATCTCCCGAATATTGGGTATCTGTCGTTAAACCAGGTCGAATACTTTATGAAATGGGCGGAATATCAGAAACTGTAGCCAGAGCAGCTATTTCAATAGCTGCGTCCAAAATGCCTATACGAACTCAATTCATTATCGCGTGATAGGTATTTGAAGGGTATTTGTGATGAAAAATACAATCGCAGATTTTTTGATTTCTGGGAAGACAATATTTCTCTCTTTTTCCTTTGCCCTTTGCATTGAAAGAGCAGATTCAAAAAATGATATGATTCAACCTCAGACCCATTTGAATGTAGCAGACAACAGCGGGGCTCGAGAATTGATGTGTATTCGAATCATAGGAGCTAGTAATCAGCGATATGCTCATATTGGTGACGTTATTGTTGCTGTAATCAAAGAAGCAGTGCCCAATATGCCTCTCGAAAGATCAGAAGTGATCAGAGCTGTAATTGTGCGTACATGTAAAGAACTCAAACGTGACAACGGTATGATAATACGATATGATGACAATGCAGCAGTTGTCATTGATCAAGAAGGAAATCCAAAAGGAACTCGAGTTTTTGGAGCGATCGCTCGGGAATTGAGACAGTTGAGTTTCACTAAAATAGTCTCATTAGCTCCTGAAGTCTTATAAATATATAAATACGAGTAGATGAGACCATAATAGAGTATGGAATGTAGTAAGGTATCTGAAATAGATCACGTTAGTAGATTGTGTCTCACGCATATACCTTTACTAATTCATAAATAAATAAGAAAAAAAAAAAAGTGGAACATGTTGATTATATCAAAACTGTGAGGCACCAAGAATTCTAGTTCGTCATGGGTAGGGACACTATTGCCGATATAATAACTTCTATAAGAAATGCTAACATGGATAAAAAGGGAACGGTTCGAATAACATCTACTAATATCACCGAAAACATTGTTAAAATACTTCTACGAGAAGGGTTTATTGAAAACGTTAGGAAACATCGGGAAAACAACAAATATTTTTTGGTTTCAACCCTGCGACATAGAAGGAATAGGAAGGGAACATATCGAAATATTTTAAAGCGTATCAGTCGACCCGGTCTACGAATCTATTCCAACTATCAACGAATTCCTAGGATTTTAGGTGGAATGGGTATCGTAATTCTTTCTACTTCTCGAGGTATAATGACAGATCGAGAAGCTCGACTAGAAGGAATTGGGGGAGAAATTTTGTATTATATATGGTGATCCTTCTGGTATCCGAATTTGATCCGTAACTTGCTATTTGGAAAAAGAGAGGAAAGACGGATTGTCTACTATCACTCCTCCTCCATTAGTTGATACTTCAAGGGGGTTACCTGGAATGAAAGAACAAAAATTAATTCACGAAGGTTTAATTACTGAATCACTTCCCAATGGTATGTTCCGAGTTCGTTTAGATAATGAGGATCTGATTCTAGGTTATGTTTCGGGGAGGATCCGACGGAGT